ATAGATAAATAAAATATAATCTAATGAATCTAACAAGATAGCAATCCCCCAAGATTCTTTGGGGGTTGCTATCTTCTATCTTCAAAAATTAATATATGAATACAAAAGTATTATCCATTTATAGATGGAGCTTCCACAGAAGCTAGATCTATAGGGAAGTTGTGTGCGTTACGTTCATGCATTACTTCCATACCAAGATTAGCACGATTTATGATATCAGCCCAAGTGTTAATAACACGACTTTGACTGTCAACTACAGATTGGTTAAAATTGAAAACATTCAGGTTAAACGCCATGGTACTAATACCCAAAGTAGTAAACCAGATACCCATTACTGGCCAAGCAGCCAGGAAGAAATGTAAGGAACGGAAATTACGGAAACTTAGTTCCCACTCACTACACCAAGTAAAAAGTGTATAACAATCAGTTCATAAGGACCACCATTGTATAACCACTCATCAACAGATGCTGTTTCCCATTGCAAACCTATAGCTGCGGAAGTAGGAATAATGGCACCTGATCGACAGGAGGGGCAGCCATAAAAGCAATAATAAATACAGAAGTTGCGGTCAATAAAGTAGGGATCATCAAAACACCAAACCATCCAATGTAAAGACAGTTTTCAGTACTGGTAATTCAGTTGCAGAAGCGACCCCATAAGCTTGTACTTTCGCGTCTATCTAAAATCGCAGTCATGGTAATATATTGGTTTATTCTATTTTCAAAGACTCCCAAGCACACGTATTAACTATAACTATAGATTAGATAATAATGAAAGGCTTGTTATTTAACAGTATAATATGTCTTACATGCCAATGTCAACCAATCAAAATGAATATCGATTGGAATGACCAATCCTATCAGAACAATCTTTAATAAAATAATATAGTTAAAATAAAACTAAAAAAGGAATATCAGGAATATTTATTTCTTCCTTTTGTATGGGTTGATGGGTTGCCCGGGACTCGAACCCGGAACTAGTCGGATGGAGTAGATAATTTTTCTTTGTTGATATATAAGAAAAAGACCCCTCCCCAAATCGTGCTTGCAGTTTTCATTGCACACGACTTTCCCTATGTATAGATCAATCAAAAAGAAAAAATAATTACATATCGAGAAGAAAGTCTAATAATTTTTAATTTTGACTACTCAGTGAATTTCACCACGAATATGATGATATATCATGATATATGAGCATTTCAGAATACAAATTCATTTTTTTTTCCTTTCATGAAAAAGTCTCATGAATAATCATGAATGATCCACCAGATCATCGATACGGAAAATGTCCAAATACCAAATACGTTCTCTATGTAATCCGTGTAAAATAAAAGGGATTTCTTGAAGGAATATGAAAGAAAGAGATTGTTCTTCTTCCAAAAAAAATTCTTCTAAGAATCTCGAACCTAATCTTTGCATAAAAGTGCGTACTGTACTTTTATGTTTACGAGCCAAGGTTCTAGCACACGAAAGTCGAAGTATATACTTTATACGATACAAAACCTGTTTTTTTGAGGATCCGCTGTGATAACGACAAAGATTTCTACATATCCGACAAAATTGATCAAGAATATCAGAATCCGATAAATTGGTCCAGATAGGTTTACTAATAGGATGACCAAAAACAGTACAAAATTGAGCTTTCGACAATGATACAATAAGAGAAATAACTGGGACTATGGTATCTAATTTATTAGTCATAATATTTATTAGAAATGAATTCTCTAGCATTTGATTTCTTACTATTAAAGGATTTTTTAGTACACTGGAAAAATACCCCAGAAAAGATAAGGAATAGCTGGGTAATTGTTTTATATGGATCCTATAAGGTTGAAACCAAAAATGAAAATAAGATTGCCAAAAATTCACAAGATGAAATTTCCATTTCTTCATCAGAATAAGAGTTCCTTTTGAAGCCAGAATAGCTTTTCCTTGATATCGAACATAATGTATGAAAGTATCTTTGAGGAACCATAGGATCCTCTGAAAATAATTACAACACACAACTATAAGATATTCTATTTTGCCATAGAAATGTGTTCGCTCAAGAAAGACTCTAGAAGATATTGATCGTAAATAATAAGACTTTTTACGAAGAAACAGGAATAGATATTCGCATTCATATACATAAGAATTATGTAGGAACAAAAAGAATTTTTTATTCCTTTTTGAAAAGACGTAAATAGATTTCTTTGAAGTAATGATATTATTCAAATTGTGATATTCGTGGAAAAACAATCGCAATAAATGCAAAGAAGGAACATCTTTGATCCAGCATTGAAGGATTTGAACCAAGATCTCCAGATGGATGGGATGGGGTATTAGTAGATCTGACACATAATTTAAATGTGATAATTTATCCTCTAAAAAGGGAAATATTGAATGAATAGATCGTAAATTCTGATATTTTTGTATTCTTTTTTCTTCAAGGGAGAATGCTAATCTCGACGAGAATGGAATTTCTAGAATGACTCCAAAACATTCTGATACCATTTGAGAATAAAAATGAGAAGAAAAAGAATTCTTGTGCCCCCAAGATTCATTTTGTTTAGAATCATTCACCGAATAAATTAAAGATTTCTGTTGATACATTTGATTAATTAAACGTTTCACAAGTACTAAACTAGATTTATTGTCAGAACTAACAATTTCTACAGGTTCATAAAAAATAAAACTATTGAAGCTATGAGAATGAGCAAGTGAGTAAATATACTCCTGAAGGAGTAGCGGATACAGGAAGTTTTGTTGCCAAAATCTATCTTTTTTCAATCTAAATATCCTTCCAATCTTGACATTTAAATACATCTCTACTGTAATTAAAAAAGAGAGGCACTTCTTGTGTTATGAAATAATACATAGTGCAATATGGTCAGAACAGCGTATGCATATGTTGTGTATAGTATATTGTTTCTCTTATACTAAGATACTATTTAGAATAAAAGAGTATAGCTTATAACTAGAATAAATTCTAATAATAGAGTATAGTATTAATATATACTATTATATACTATGCACTGTTTATACTTTTTAGACTTTTACTTTCAATTTCAATAACCAATAATATATACTTTTATACTGTATTATGATGTAAAAAAAAATAATGAGAATCTTAAGAAGTAAAAGATTATATAAAAGTAAGAACAAATAAAGAATATATACCCCGGAGACAAAGAGCCCAATCTACAGATCTTTTTTCTTTCCCTTTCTATCCTATTTGGTTTTCTTTTCCTTGTTAATCTAATAGAATAACAATAAGAAAAAGGGGTAAAAATCTTTTATTTTTGCAACCCAATCACTCTTTTGACTTTGGAAAAAGAAAATACTTTTTTATCACTATACTATTTATTCTACACATCCGTCTACAACCCACAATAAAGAATAATTAGGATTAATAAAAAAAAAAGAATCAAAAGTGCACTCACAATTCACAAGAGAACCTTTTTCCACACCAGGCACTAATCTATTTTTAACGTATAATTAGTAATTTGATCGGGCAATCATTCAAATTAAGAAGGGAAGCTCGTTGCTTTTTTGTCTTACTCAAATTGGAGCCATAAGGCTCTATCCATTTATTCACTAGACCAAAAATAATTTACTGATTTTTTAAATCGTTGTTCTAAAAAGAGAAATTATCGTTATATTTCTATTCTTAGTAATATAAATATTATTTTTCTATGATTATATTATTTTTTTTTATATTCTTTATATTCTTTTTACGACATGCTTTTTTTTCCATTCATTACCTTTCAGGATCAGTCGTGGTCTTATAAACTCTACCAATAGTCTAGACGAATTTATTCATCCAAATGTGTAAAAGATCATAGTCGCAATTAAAAGCCGAGTACTCTACCGTTGAGTTAGCAACCCGGATCAATATGAAGTGTATATAGTGTATATATGATCAAAATAAAAAAAAAAATCCAGCAAACTCATCCATTTTACTAAAGTAAAGGAAATGGGGATAAAAATATCTATTTATATATGATCAAATTATATTTGTTTGATACGCCATTGTCAATATGAATGGACTTTCTTGAAAAAAAAAATTTCAAGAAATTATATAGAAATTTGTGTTAGATTAACACAACATAAAGAATCAAAGTAGAGTATAGAAAAAATAGCAGTTTTCTTTAATATAAAAAAGAAAAGTACAATACAAGAAGGAAGATTACCCCCCTTATTGGGGGGTTCCACAACAAGAAACGAGAAAAAAAAAATACAAATAATAAAAATAAGAATAAAATAAGTATGAATAGAACAATAAAAGAAGAAACTTTGAATAAAGAATTATACAATGATAGGTACTAGTTAACCTATCCTTTTTTTATTCATGATTCTTGTGTTCCCTTTCTTTTTTTATCAAAATAAACTTGAAATTCTTTAAAGAATTCTGCCTTCCTTAAAATATCATAAACAGTTCCTGTGGGCTGAGCGCCTTTTTCAAGGAAATATAAAATAGCAGAAACATTTGAATAAGTTTGATTCTTTATCGGATYATAAAAACCCACTTTTYGAAGATCTCTTCCTTCTCTTCGGGATCGAACATCAATTGCAACGATTCGATAGATGGCTTATTGGGATAGATATAGATAAAAAATGCCCCCCTAGAAACGTATAGGAAGTTTTCTCCTCATACGGCTCAAGAAAAAATGATTTTTATTTTATGTCTATAATTTCTATTTCTATCTATATAGATAGAAATAGAAAGAAAAATGGATCCATAAAGAATTAGACTTTAATTTGAGCCTTTTTTTTTTCTTCTTTACATAAAAAGAAATTTCATTTGTACTCCTAACTCAAGTTGGGTAGTTTTGAAAGAGTTAAAAAGTAAATACTTAAAATTTTTTGAGCTGTCTCTAACCTCTTTTTTTGTCTCCTTTCGGATATATTTTTTTTTTACTCATTTTGATCCAATTGTTGAGACAAGTTAAAATAGTGTTTCCTTGTTCCGGAATTTGTTATCTTTGTTTTGCACTTTGTGAAATCATTGGGTTTAGACATTACTTCGGTGATCCTTACTCCTTTTCAAAAAGGCAGCAACATACCTTTTGTTTTTTGTTCTTTCTATGGAAAAGGCAAAAATCATACGAAAGATTAATCCCTTTGTGATACACTCTTAATCAAAAAGTTCGAAAATTTTGACAAATTTAAACCTCTCCATTTATCTATATTTCGATTAAGATTGATGATATATTTACAAAGTTGGTCTAACTTATTGATTGTAACTAACCCTAGATTATTCCCCCAATAAATGAATCAATCATTTTTGCTCGAGCTCCATCATATGCTATACCTTATATATATCATTAATATCTTTATTTAGCAACCCAAGACAAATTAGATCCGGTTCCTAGCAGAACAAACTACGTCGAGACAAGAGCACCTTCATTCGTATAGAAAATGGTGGATGTCAGAATCCACAGTCAATCATGTCCTTCAAGTCGCGCGTTGCTTTCTACCACATCGTTTCAAACGAAGTTTTACCATAACATCCCTCTAATTTTATTTTAATTTTGAACCGTATGCAATTGATTCAATATGGAATCATGAATAGTCATTAACTGAACCGATACATAATAATCTACACTTATAGATAAGTGTTTATCTGGAAAGGATTTAACTTTAAATTACCCCATATTTTCTCATATAAATAATATCACATGAAAAAAAAAAACAAATTATTTTTAAGCAAACTTATTTACATCTTCAACAGATCTTTCGGGATTGTCCATAATAAAAGATCCCTCTTTTTCTTTAAAAAAAAAAGAAATTAGAAACCTCAAAAAAAGCCTTTGACTTTACTTTCATTCAAATGAACAATAAGTCCCCATGAATAGATAAAAATTTTTACCCACTTTCACTAAATACTATACTAACTTTACTAATTACTAACTAATCAATATTTTATTGAAATCTTAACTATTAATATAAATTATTAATATTCAATTATACAATAATAGACTAATAAGATAATATTAATAAGAAAATAAGAAAAATATATAATTATGAAATTTGATTTTATGATTCTAATATTAGGATTTACTTATTATTTACCATCTCTAATTAAATATGATTTTCATTTAATTGAAAAAAAAAAGAGATAGTTTGAGAATAGAGTTTCTTTGTTTTCATTATTATGGAGTAAAAAGAATCTCGTGTAATATAAGATCGAAGAGAAAATCATAATCCTCGTATTCTGATCTTTTCGCATCCATCTACATCATATAAAACAAATAATTGTTAACAAAAGTAATCACGAATTATTGAATAATAAAATACTTTAATAAACTTTAGTAAAGAAAAAGAAATAAAAAGAAATATGATTCTAAGAATGATTCTTAGAATTCATATTGGATAACATTGTATCCAACATTCAACAGAAAATTGTTGAATGAAATTCTTAATTTCAATAGAGAAGAATCTTTCGTTTCTTATGCAAACGATCTGGGACGGAAGGATTCGAACCTCCGAGTAACGGGACCAAAACCCATTGCCTTACCACTTGGCCACGCCCCATTTTGATTTGGTCTAATAAAAACTAAGATAAATATTGGTTATTCGTCAATAACCAACCAAAAGAAATATAGGACATGTTATCGCTAGAATTCAACACAATAGATATAAAATCAAAAAGATTAATTTTTCATTACTTATAATTCAATTAATATATTGTATGAAAATATAATTCCTTGTATTACTATTTATCTTAAATTTTCCCTCAAAAAAAAAACTCAATACAATCTGATAATTTATTATCATTTCAATTTAATCTGTATCTGTCTTAATTCTACCCTTTATTCGAGTAGTTTTTTCTTCGCCAAATTGCCTGAGGCTTATGCCTTTTTCAATCCAATCGTAGACGTTATGCCGGTTATCTCTTTACTCTTTCTTCTCTTAGCCTTTGTTTAGCAAGCTGCTTTAAGTTTTCGATAAAAATGGAATCTCTATTCAATTCATAATTTATTTGATAAAAAAAAGATGAGATTTTTATTCTGAAAATCGATAAGATTCGTATAAGTCTGAACATTAGGAACCCTCAATTCAAAAAGCAAAATTCTGGTATTTTCTATTTTATATTGAAATTGAATAAGGGAAGGGGGAATGATCTTTATATTTAATAAGCTAATCAGCTTATTTCTTCTTTTGTTCTAACCTTTCCTTTATAAGATCCCATAAAATACCTAATTATAGATATGGATATGGCAAGAAATTTTTTGTAACAAAAAAATACAAATATTAAAAAAAAAATTTTTTTTCATCTTTATAGCGTCATATCAAAATAGTGTATAGTGTGTGTCGTAAAATAGGTAATCTATTTCCTTAAAAAAAAAAAGATCTTATCTTATCTTGGAGATTTGTAATGCTTACTCTTAAACTATTCGTTTACACAGTAGTAATATTCTTTGTTTATCTCCTCGTCTTCGGATTTTTATCTAATGATCCGGGGCGTAATCCTGGGCGTGAAGAATAAAAAAAGAGATAAGATTCATTTTTACTCTTTCCTTTCTTTTTTCATAGGTCAAAGATTTATTCCAATTTTCAAATCTCAAGTGATCAGGGATCGGAGAGAGAGGGATTTGAACCCTCGGTACAAATTATTCATACAACGGATTAGCAATCCGACGCTTTAGTCCACTCAGCCATCTCTCCTCATTCCAAATTGGAAATTTTTCATGTTATTTCACACGTAAATATTTTATTTTGTATAAAAGGCTCATTTCCCCGGTCTGGTTAAGTAGAAGTACTGACCCGGCCAGTACTTCTTTTGTTCTGACGAATAAAAATTGTTCTTGAAACAAGAAGAGTAATTTTCATTGCCATTACTAATTCTTATAAATTCTTGAAAAAAAAATTATCTATTCTTACTGTATTATATATTATAGTATTATAGCACCTTAATATAATAATTATAGTAAATTAGATAGAGTATAAATTAGAATATTCTAGAATATCTAGAATATTCAGTCTTTATAGTAGAAATAGTAAAAGTGTTCTAGTAATAGTATTACAGTATATTAAAGTATTTTAAGTATATAGTAATATAGTAATATAGTACTAATATCTTTCGTCTTTCTTTTCTTATTCTTAAGTATAAGATTTGAAAATTCATTAATGAAGAACAAATCTCATTCTAAATGAAAATGGAATCCCAATTTAACCGAATTCCTAAAATCTGGCAGTTCGAGTGAAGGGAGGTTTCAAAAAAGATACTTATGACTTTAGTACACTATTGAAATTTGACTAAACTTTTTGCTATTCTACCTATTATTTCTTCGAGTTTTCAATCCCGCACCGCGGCGGAACAAAATACGTATTCATGCTAGAATCTTCATGATTCTGATGCTATATTGAATGTGTCTAATTACTTTGTTGGACAAAAGGCTCTTTTATATCCAATAATGAATATGTAGCGGGTATAGTTTAGTGGTAAAAGTGTGATTCGTTCTATTAACAACTTCAATAATTAAGGGGTCTTTCCATTTTCTTTTTCATATTCCGATCAAAAACTTTATTTCTTAAAAAGATTGAATCCTTTACCCCTCAATAGGACATTTGAGGTAAGAATATACATTCTCACGATTTCTATCCAAAAGGCAATCATAATTTTGATAAAAAAATTGGATTATGGAGTCGAGAAGCATAATTTCTTTGATTGGTTCCATTCTTCCAATTAAATGAGTATGAAGAAAGGATCTATGGATTATGGATTATAGTACAAAACTTTCAATCGTAACTAAATCTTCAATTTTTGCGTTGAAAAAGGGGAAAATTGAAGCCAAATAGCTAGAAAATGATGATTTTGGTTTACTGGAACCCTCGGCTTCTTGTTTCAGCTCGGTAGAAACAAAATCCTTTTCCTTAGGATCCCGCGAGTATAAAAGAAATAGGGAACGAAGTAACTAGACTAGAGACTAGAAAGATTTGATAGAATCCCCCTCTTCTATAGGGATCATCTAAAAAGCAAGTAGCTTTAGATGCATTCGTAAAAAAAGCTGACATAGATGTTATGGATCTCATTTTTTTCTCTGGTGGGAATACATAGATCTTCCATAAAGGAGCCGAATGAAAACAAAATATCATGTTCGGTTTTGAATTAGAGATGTTAAAAATGATCAACCAACGTCGACTATAACCCCTAGCCTTCCAAGCTAACGATGCGGGTTCGATTCCCGCTACCCGCTATATATTATCACTTCATATGATATACAGATGCATTATCCTTTTTGCTATGCATCCTTCTTTTTATTTTATTCCCTAAATTCCTCTAATCCTTTTTATTTCTTTTTTTTTATGAAAAAAAAAAGAATGCAAAAATAGGAATGAAAAGCGTCCATTGTCTAATGGATAGGACAGAGGTCTTCTAAACCTTTGGTATAGGTTCAAATCCTATTGGACGCAATTTCTTTATATATATATCTATTCTAGATAGAGAATAGAAAAAAAAGAAGAACTCTTTTTTCTAAAGGATAAAGGACCTTTTTTGAATGATTCGAATCAGAAATCTTTCTCAAGAATTTCTCTTAAGTAAGAATATTAAGAATATAATAAAAAAGATCCTTTTACATTTATGTTTGTTCCTGAAGTAGAAAGAGTTCCATCTGTTCCTGAATAGCTTCTCTCAAAAGCGTTTCAGCTTCTTCGGTGAATATCTTGGTAGAAGATAAAATTTCTTGGAATTTAGGTTTATTCTTTGTTAAGTAGGTACGTAACCCAACGAGAAATTTCTTTACCTGTCCGATTTCTAACGCATCAAGATATCCATTTGTTCCAGTGTAAATAGTAGCTATCTGATCTTCCACTGCGAGAGGATCTGATTGGGATTGTTTGAGCAACTCACGTAATCGTTGACCTCTTGCCAATTGATTCTGAGTAGTTTTATCTAGATCAGAAGCAAATTGTGCAAAGGCTTCTAATTCTGCAAATTGAGCTAGTTCCAATTTTGATTTATCAGCTACTTGTTTCATGGCTTTAATTTGAGCCGCCGATCCTACTCTTGAAA